CATCACCATTCAATATCTCTTGGCCCACTATTGGCCAAACCACCTGGGCACTAGGCCCAATGTGAGTTGGATCACTTAGCCACGCTTCATAATTGGAAAAACGAGCACCGTGGAAATACATACCGCTCAGCCAAAGAAAGATGATGGAAAGTTGACCGAAATGGGCACTAAATACTTTTCGAGAGATCTCCTCCAAATCACTGGTATGGCTATCGAAATCGTGAGCATCAGCATGTAGGTTCCAGATCCAAGTGGTAGTATCAGGTCCTTTAGCTATTGTTCTTGAGAAATGGCCCGGTCTGGCCCATTCCTCGAAAGAAGTTTTTACGGGATCCCTATCCACCAAAATTTTGACTTCTGGTTCCGGCGAACGAATAATCATTGAGTCCTCCTCTTTCCGGACAACACATACAAAGAGACCCGCCAACAGTCAAATAATTAGTAAACCCTTGAGAGATATTTTGGAGAGATATTTCTCTAATTAATTTGTTTATCTTCTATCTCCCATTTATCTCATTTATCTATTTTCTTTATTTAGTTATTCACTAGAGCTATTAGGATCTGGAAGTCGATCCGGGGCAAGTGTTCGGATCTATTATGACATCGCCATGAGGCGCTCAACGGACCTTTTTTATCTTATAAAACCTATAAAACCTTTTTGTAGCTTTGGATTGATGCAAAAACGACTTTTTGTACAACCTAGTGTAGATTCATATCTCAATTAGAAGGTCTTAGATAGAGCTGCTTTATCTTTTCCATAGATAATATGAATTACTCTATTTTACTCTATTTCAAATCACGTGAGCAGCCATTACTAAGAGACATCCCGGTATTGATATTGAATTATTGATATTGAATTTCATTTAGTTGTTAATTTAGATTTCGATTTAGGTTTTTCAAAAAGAATTCGTTTTCATATTAATAATAAAATTTTGAATAATAAAAATAAAAAAAAGAAATTTCTTTCTTTCGAAATCGTTTGATATATGAGATGAATTGAATCAATTAATTCAATTTGTTATACTTGTTGTTGAATTGAGTTACGTGGATTTGTATACGCATAAAAGACCACAAAAAAAGAGTTTTCTTTTATGGTTGTTCCATATATGTCGGTTTTGGCTCGACTGAACGTTCTGACGAAACTTCAGTTAAGTTATGCTATAGAAAAAAAGAAGATTCTTGCATTTTGCCCTCCTGCTGAGAAAGCATTCATTCTTCAGCCATTTCCATTTCTCAAAAGACTTCAATTGGTACGTGCAAGAAATAGGCCAATTCGGCGGCTTTTTGTTCAATTTCTCGTGGAGTCAAATTCTCATCAGTACGGGTCAAGGGAATGGCCCCTTGGCCTCTGATATCCATATAAAGGACACGACGAGCATAAAAACCCTCTTTAACTTCTATTCTAACGGACTGAATATCTTTTATAAGGAATCGGAGAAATATGCGACGATTTTTTCCAGGAAATCCCCAACGGAAAATACACACTATCCCTTCCTTTCGATCGAATCGATCATAACCACTACCTATATTCCAGAAAATTGTGCACCACAAATAGGAACTAAAAAAGAGACCCGCGATCCCGTAGAAAGACATCACAATCCCTTGTGGAAAAAAAATGAATTGCTGAGACGGAAAAAAAGATATCCAATTTCTACCAAGATAACTGGAAGTTCCAACCAATAAGAATCCTAATGAACCTAAAAAAAGGATAAGGGCCCAGCAGAAATTACTTAGTTTTCTAGACCCCGTTAGAAGTTCTATCCATATATCTTCTGATCGCCAACTCATACTTGATCTGATTGCATTTTATTGGAATTAAGAGAATACCCCAAATGAATTTGACTTTACTTTCTTTTTGTTTCCGAAGTAACTCTCATCAACTAGTACTAGTTTGATGTGAACTAGCACTAGTTTGATGTGAATTAGCATTAGTTTGATGTGAACCTTTAGGAGAAAAAGTTTGATGTGAACCTTTAGGAGTAATTCATCAAATTGGTTAGAGTGAAAATAATAACATACCCTTCATTATGAGCCCACTGTACATATTGATATAGATCCACCAACTTTACATTTTAGCCATCCAGTGATCCTGATCTATTTGAAACTAGCTAGAATTCATTCTAAAATTCATTTACCCATAGATCCTTTTCTGCAGGCATAAGAGCTTTTTCCTTTATCTTTGACGGAAATTACATGTTCAACCCTATATTTTTTTTATTTTATTTATTGAAATAGATATCTGTCTTTCTAAGTTAAAAAAAAAAAAACAGATTAGATTGGGTCCCATCAGATCTAAACAATCTTGTTTTTTTGAACATGAAGAAATAAAGAAACCATTGCAATTGTCGGAAATACTAGGCCTACTAAAGGCACGAAAATAGAAGGAAAATGGAAAGTTGTCATAAAATGGGTACCTCGATTTACTATTTGTACCTGCTATTATTTCTTTTTTACTATTAACTAACTATATAATAATTAATATTAATAATTAATTCAATGGGAACCAATACTTCAATCCCAATAATCCCGACGAATCCTTATCTTATTTCCTTCTTGCCTCCTCCCTCCCTTGAAATCCCATTGCCCCTTTTGGGGGCCTGGGCTTTTCAAGATCTTTGAGAAGTTTGTATATGAACTTGATAAACTCGTCTATTACTTGGAGTAATTTTTCGACGATCTCTCGATCTAGTTGGTTATTGATTAGTTTCAATAGCGCATCCTCCAATAGCTCCTTTATGATTTTTAAGAGCTTATCGATGAAACCCAACAGATCTATATCCGACCCAAACTCAGCCTCAGATCGAGGCTTCCCCAGCCTTTTTTCTAGCCCCCAAAAATAACACTTGATTAGTTCCTTTGCTAGCATGATTTGTTCCAATATGATAATGATCTGTACTAGCATGAACAACACCTGGAGTTTATTAGTCATAATTTGAAATTTTAATACTTAAAATATCTTAAGTCCTTATACTGACTTGACTCAAATTGAACTCACTTGTCTAAAATTGCAAATATTGCTACTTAAATATCTTATATCTTTTATAGACGAAGAACGAAATAAACCTGTATTCATAGACGGAGAACGAAATAAACCTGTATTCATAAACGGAACCTCCTATTGATTATTGATAAATGTGTCGATTCTAAGATGAAGCAATAATTTTTGAATCAATTCTACTTTCCAAAATTCTTTTAACTAGACAATATAAGCCAACGGGCGTTCCAAAAGCTTGGGCGGTGTCTTCTCGTTTTCTCGCTCCAAGACGTCTACCATGTGTTGGAAATATTTCCAATATTTAGTAAGATATTCCAAATATTTACTAAGATAGTAGTCCGGCTCTTTAGCTGAAGGAGATAGAGTAGTCACCTCCTCATCTGAAAGAGTTAAGAACTCCACATCTTTTGAAAGCGTTAGAGGCTCCTTAGTAGCATCCCATCGAATGGGATCCACAGAGACCATGTTTTGATCCGTTGGATCCCAAGTACGAGGTTCGACCAAAATTTCAATTCTATCTGAACTCGGTAATTTTAAATATTTGTCGCAAAATTCACAGAGGTAGATTCGATCTTCCAAATACGGTTTCCAATTGTTCGCATAGCAATCCTCGCATTGATCCCACCAATCGATATTTGGCTCATCCTCTGGTTCTTCTAGTTCTTCTAGTTCTTCCAGTTCTTCTAGTTCTTCCAGTTCTTCTAGTTCTTCTGGTTCTTCTAGTTCTTCTGGTTCTTCTAGTTCTTCTAGTTCTTCCAGTTCTTCGAGTTCTTCTGGTCGAGGAGGGTTTTCCCCCATAGAGTCATTACGGAAACTCGAAACCACCCAACCATTCTTAGAATGAAATAAACCTGTATTCATAGACGGAGAACGAAATAAACCTGTATTCATAGACGGAACCTCCTATTGATTATTGATAAATGTGTCGATTCTAAGATGAAGCAATAATTGTAGTAATCCAATCTTTCTAGTAATCCTATAGAATTAATTCAATTGAAATAAAGTTTCAATACCATATCCATATCGATATCGATTTTATCCTAAATCGACTTTATTGTCAAGACAAAAAAATTATCATGAAATTGAAAAAGAAAACTGACTTTATTCTATGTCATTCTATTTTGTCTGTAAATTGAATTCAGTGTCAATATAAAATCTATTTTATTTACTCCTCCTAAAATATAAAATAGAAAACTTATAGCTTAAAACTTATAGCTTATAGATCGATACCTTGCTCTCATCTCATTATTAGATTATACACCTATCTATAATTCGAATAAACTATCTATTGGTCAAATTTCTCTTTCTATTGATCAAATTTCTCCTTCTATTGGTCAAATTTCTCTTTCTATTGGTAAAATCGGTCAAATTGCTATTTGCCAAGGAGAAGCTGCGGGTTCGAGTTCCGCTATCTGCTCAAGATCAAGATAAAGTAATTTTTCCTTTAATATGATAAAGGATTTGGTATAGTCTTTTTATATTATTAGAATTTTTTTTATATTACTAGAATTATATATTATTCTATTTATATAGAATATATATGAGAACGATAACTTATAATATTTTAATATTTTTTTGGTTTTGTTTATAAATTTTTTGTTTATATAAGACATTTTTGATATAAGATAACCTATAATATTTGATATATTAAACTTATCTAATTTGCAAACTCATTTGCAAACTCAAAAGTTTGTTGAGCCTCTTGTGGATCAATGTCACTCCCCCTTTCCGCATCATTTACCAAAACAGTGATCTCATTATTGCCTATTCTAGCAAAACCGCCCATTCGAGCCATCGTTAATATGTTCATTATATAAAATTCTATGCATATTCTATGGAATCTCTTTTGATTCGAATTTTATTCTATTCTAAATAGAATAGAAAAAGAGTGGTTTCTCCTATGTCTTCGCATCAAAAAAAATATTTGTTCTCTACTAGAACTAGAAAGAATTTTTTTTCGTAAAATCTCGTCTAATAACTTGCTAATAACAAGTACTAAGTGAAG